TCAATTATTTAATTCTATTCCACCTTTTTTTCATTCATTTAATATCTCTTTTATTTCATTCATTTTCAAAAATAAAAAATCAAGGAGGGTCTTTTATGATTTACAAATCAGTTAGACTAGGTAATCTTGTATCCTTATACATTAGGATAATCAATTCGGCCGTTGTGGTCGGACTCTATTATGGAGTTCTGATCACATTCTCCATGGGGCCCTCTTTTTTATTGCTTCTACAAACTTGGTTTCTAGAATAAAAAACTTAAGAAGACACCGATAAAAGGGTATCAGCAACAACAGGGCTTCTTATGGGACAACTCATAGTATTCATATCGATTATGGGCCTCTGCATAGAGCATTGGGTAGACCTCATATAATGACTCTCCTAGCTGCAGCGTTTTGGGGGTTTCATTTCTACCGGAACAATAATAAGGACTCTTTCTATTTTTATTATGGACCTACTATCAGAAAATTAATGCATTCTTTTGTCATCCAAGGCATATTCTTGACTAATCTAATTTCTCCATTATTGAACCATTTTCTTTTACCAAATGCAATCGCAGGCAGATTAGCCAACGTTTCTATCTTTCGATGCAACAACAAGATTTTCTTTTTAATAAGTTGTTTTGTTTCTTGGTTAATGAGTTACATTTTCTTCATTAAATGCGTTGAATTTCTATTAGTCTGGATACAGCAAAATAATCCTCTTAGACGGAATAGATTTATTAGATCTAGAGCTAATAAGTACCTTTGGGCAGAATTGAGAAATTCTATCGATCGAACCTTGACTATTGTCTTCTTTTTGCTCTTCTTAAGATATCATAGACTCAGAAAACCCACACCCCGGTTTTGTAGAAAACGGATAGACTCCTTACTAGTAGACGACATGGTAAGACTGAGAGCTGGAATAATAGAAAAAAAAGGAATATTAAACAAAAAAGGAATAATAGAAAAAAAGGAATAATAGAAAAAAAGGAATAATAGAAAAAACTGCAGCCGCTTTGACATTATAGAAAAAAGTCAATATTTTGATAGAGAGAAAAAGAAACTACTTCAATTCAAATTTTTTCTTTGGCCCAATTTTCGATTCGAAGATTTAGCTTGTATGAACCGCTTTTGGTTTAATACAAATAATGCCAGTCGGTTCAGTATGTTAAGGATACGTATATATCCACAATTGAAAATGAAATAAAGGTACGTTTGTCATATATATATATTCTATAGCATATCTGATCTAATATAGGAAAACAAGGATATAGACACATTCCTTGTTTTCCATTCTATATTCTATTCTGATACCTGGAATTCGATTGCCTATCAATTCTATCTAGAAACTAGAAAGGAAACCATGGAATTTACTTTGAGATACCCAATTTTCTCTTTTGAAAGAGAAAAGATATACTATCCTTTTCTATTTCTAGCCAACTAAAAAAATAAAAAAAAAATTGAATAATAAAAATATTAGAAAGAGTTAAAATTAAAAGAAAGAGTTAAAATTAAAAGAAAGAGTTAAAATTAAAAATTAATAAAATATTAAATTGAAAAAAATGAATATTAATACATAAAATAAATAAACTAAGAGATAAGAAGAGATACGGCTGCCGCCTACATATTTGATACCTTCCGCTATAAAGAAACTGATAATGCCGACCCCATTGGTAATTCCATCAATTACTCGTCTATCAAAAAACAGAGTAAATTCTACAAACTCTCTTATACCCTTAGTTAAAGATCGTGCATAAAGAGTATCTATGTAACCGCGATTATAGGACCAATCATAGATTATGTTTATTGTTTTATCCCAAAAACTCCTTTTAGGACCCTTTTTGACAAAAAAATTGAGGAACTTAAAATTTTGTAAGGATGAATAAACCGGCTTATATAAATAAAAGGCTATAAATATTCCAAAAAAAGCTACACTGATTGAAAAAGCTGCCTTTGTTACAAATTCATAAAAATCCGCAGAATTATTTGCATTCTGATGCAAAAGGTTTAAAGATGGACTTAACAGTTTAGATAATATATCTAAACCCCCCCTTTCTTGATTAAAAGGAATTCCTATTGCTCCAATAAACAAAGTAAATAATCCCAAAACTAACATTGGAAATAACATAGTATTCTCTGATTCTTGCGGATAGCAAAAAATTCTTTTAGTTGCAAGATGATTAATAACAAAATGGTGCCTTATCTTTTTTACAGTACCGTAAATTTGAGAGCTTTTCTTAGAAAAAAAGGAAGCCCGTTGACTATTATTCATTGTTAATAAAGCTAATAAACATATTTTATTTTTGAACATTTTTGATTCTCCCTTACCCCATACGGATAGTGAATAGAGCGCACTGTTTTTTTTTCCGTTGTAATTTGTAAAATGAACATTGAAATGCCCCCCAAAAGTAAGTAAATAAACCCGAAACATATAAAAGGCAGTTAATCCCGCCGTGGAACAAGCTATTATTGCGAAAATAGGTGAATACAACCAACTATCATTAAGAATTTCATCTTTAGACCAAAAACAGGCGAGGGGTGGAATACCACAAAGGGAAAGAGTTCCTAATAAAAAAGTAGTTTTTGTAATTGGAACACGTTTTGTTAACCCCCCCATAAGAATCATATTCTGGCTCTTATATGGGGAATAACCAACAATGGCTTCCATTGAATGAATAATGGATCCAGATCCTAAAAACAACAAGGCTTTTGAATATGCATGAGTAATTAAATGAAATAAAGCGGCTCGATAGGACCCCATACCTAAAGCTAACATCATATAACCCAATTGAGACATTGTCGAATAGGCTAGACTTCTTTTAATATCTTTGTGAGCAAGAGCTAAAGTAGCTCCTAAAAGTACTGTTATTATACCTATCAAAGTTAATAGATCCATTATGGAAGGTATGACTACGAAAAGAGGAAGAAGTCGAGCCACAAGAAAAATTCCCGCGGCTACCATAGTAGCCGCGTGTATCAGAGCAGAAATAGGGGTAGGTCCTTCCATGGCATCTGGTAACCATACATGAAGGGGGAATTGTGCAGATTTTGCAATTGGACCGGAAAATAATAGGAAGGCACACAAAGTAAAAAAGAACAGTTCATTCTCATTATTCGAAATGCAATTTTTTACTATTTCAAACAAATCCTGAAATTCGAAACTGCCCGTTATCCAATAAAGACCTAAAATTCCTAATAATAAACCAAAATCGCCTACACGATTAGTTAGAAACGCCTTTTGACAAGCATTAGACGTAATCGGTCGTGTGAACCAAAACCCTATTAATAGATACGAACACATTCCAACTAATTCCCAAAAAATATAGATTTGTATTAAATTCGAACTAGTAACTAATCCCAACATTGAAGTATTGAAAAAGCTCATATAAGCACAAAATCTTAAATAGCCTTGATCATAAGACATATAACTATCACTATAAATAAGGACAAGAATTCCAACTGTAGTAATTAATATTAACAAAATTGAAGTAAGTGAGTCGATCAAATATCCAAATTCTAAAGAAAAATCATTGTTGATGGTCCACGACCATATATATTGATAGATATAACTGCTATTTATTTGCTGAATAGACAGATTGGCCGAAAAAGCGAAAACTATACTTAACAAAAAAATACTTGGAAAAGCCCATATACGACGAAGTTTTTTTGTTGACGCCGGGAAAAGTAGTAGTCCCATTCCTATTAACATAGGGACTGGAAGTGTAACGAAAGGTATAATCAAAAAATATTGATATGTATATTCCATAAAAAAATCTCATTATTCTTAATTAATCTGAATCTTTTTCCAAATACTTCACATATTCAAATTAAGAAGTTAAAATTGTTCAAATGATACCCCGAAGATACTAGTGAAAATGGAAAAAATACCTATTCTAAAATGAAAATTGTATTTATTGTATTTTTTTTATGAATTCTTAAAATTTTTATTTTTAAGGATTTCTATACATATAGATACATATAGAAAGAATGAAGAATTTTATAAAAATAAAGTACTCGATTCTTATTTTAATTTGAATCAGAATGATAAAAAAAGAGATTGCTTTTATGATATCCTTAGTGAATTCAATAAAGAAATAATTATTGATTAATGTAGTATGATGAAAAAGGATATAAATCGAAACAGAAAAATAAAAAAAGAAATGAACACATTTTTGTATGAAGATGAAGAGAATATCATATAAAGACTAACTAAAAAGATAAATATAATAAATAATGACTTTTTTTAAATAGATGTCTTTCACATCCATATAGAATATTAATTAGTTTCTTTTTTTTTATGGGACAAATAAAAAAGGCAAACCTAGGCTAATTGGACTCGAATTGATATGAGAAAAAGTAAAATTGCGTTTATCATTTTGAATTTGGAATATCTAATAGAAAATGGAAACTAATAATCTAGATAAAATTTGCATTCTTTTATACTTGGAGCTAATCAATATCAAATAAAAAAGGAACTCTTTTCACTTTATAATAATAATAATAATTCTCCTTTTTTTGATTTCTTTCTGAATTTTAAATACTATTTTTCCTATTATAAAAAATAGGAACAAGAAAAACAAAGAGAAGACGTTTGTTACACCCCTTTTAAGGTATTTTATCGTTTTGGGAATGGGGATTCCTATTTTCCCCATCGACCCACTTGTTAGAATCATAAAAAATCATAACAATAATAAATAAAGAGACAAAATAAAAAGATTAAGAAGTTTTTTTTTCAACTTTGAATGGAAAATGGAATTGAAAAGGGGAAATCTAAGCTCTTTAGTAAAAAAAAATCCGTTCTTAATTCTTAAAAAGAATTGAATAAGTTTAAAACTTTTTTGAGAACTTTATTATTTATAAATAAAATAGAATCAACCTTTTTTTGCTTTCAACTAAATTAAGAAAAAAAGCACCTTTCACTTTTAGATAGATCAAACTGTGTAAATTTTTAAAAATATCGTTTAGATCATAATCATATGCTTGGGCCGAACATTGTATCAAAATATATATATTGAATTGTTCAATCTTTTTGGATAGAACTCAAAACTCTATATATAATACCCAGAGATCAATACCTAATTGTTTTACTAAATCCTAACAAAAGTTCTCTACACAATGAAATTCTAACAAGTAATACAAAAAAAGATTTCCAGAAATCCTTAGAATGTATCACTAAAATTGGAATTTAAAATTCAATTTTTAGTTTGATTAATTTGACTGACCTAAAAAGGATTCTATTGAATTGAGTCCTTTAAATTTGACGATTGAATCAAAATGGGTTATTATGATTTTGAGCAAGCCGCTATGGTGAAACTGGTAGACACGCTGCTCTTAGGAAGCAGTGCGAAAGCATCTCGGTTCGAGTCCGAGTGGCGGCATAACCTTTTTTCATTTTCAAAAGGATTCAACAAATCGTATAATGAATTGAATTCCCGATTTGAATTCCGTATGTATAATTAAGGTACCCTTTTTACATTTTTTATGATATTTTCGACTTTAGAACATATATTAACTCATATATCTTTTTCGGTTGTTTCCATTGTAATTCTAATTAATTTGATAATTTTATTAGTCGATGAATTCATCGAACTATATGATTCGTCAGAAAAGGGTATGATAATCACTTTTTTCTGTATAACAGGATTATTAATCACTCGTTGGATTTATTTGAAACATTTACCAATAAGTGATTTATATGAATCATTAATATTCCTTTCTTGGGGGTTCTCCATTATTCATATGGTTCCTTATTTTAAAAAACATCAAAAATTTTTAGGCGTAATAACCGCGCCTAGTACTTTTTTTACCCAAAGCTTTGCTACTTCGGGTTTTTTAACTGATATGCATCAATCTGAAATCTTAGTACCCGCTCTGCAATCCCAGTGGTTAATGATGCACGTAAGTATGATGATATTGGGCTATGCAGCTCTTTTATGTGGATCATTATTATCAGTAGCACTTCTAGTAATTCTATTTCGAAAAGTCATAAGAATTATTGAAAAAAGAAAAAATTTCTTAAAAGATTTATTTTCCTTCAGTGAGATCCAATACATGACGGAAGGGATAAATTATTTAAAAAATATTTCTTTTTTTTCTTTTAGGAATTTATACAGGTTTCAGTTGATTCAACAATTGGATAATTGGAGTTATCGTATTCTTAGTATAGGGTTTCTCTTTTTAACCATAGGTATACTTTCAGGAGCAGTCTGGGCTAATGAAACATGGGGGTCCTATTGGAATTGGGACCCAAAGGAAACTTGGGCATTTATTACTTGGGTCATATTTGCAATTTATTTGCATACTCGAACAAATAAAAATTTTAAAGGTTTCAATTCTGCAATTGTTGCTTCTATGGGCTTTCTTATAATCTGGATATGCTATTTTGGGGTTAATTTATTGGGAATAGGGCTGCATAGTTATGGTTCATTTACATTAACATCTAATTGAATTGAAAAAAAGAGTATTGATGAATCAAACCATAGGACAACTTAGTCTATATTATTATATATATATATTATATATATATAAGATATATATTATATATATATATAAGAAACCTCAGTTAAGTTAAGTGGCTGAGAACCTTTTGAATCACTATATTACTTGATTCAAAAGGTTCTCACAAATGCCAAAGATATTTGGTTGTAATTCCTCTTTTCTTAAAAAAAAATAGGTTTTTTTATTTATAATGACTAACTCTTAAAATAATTAGATAGAATAGCACTAACCTTCTCAACTGCTAATGAAAAAACGAAATCCGGAAAAATCCCAATACCTATTACTGGTAAAAGTAGACATATCGAAACAAAAAATTCCCGCGGTCCAGAATCAAAAAAATACGAGTTTGCAGCATCAAACAGCTTGTATCCATAGAACATTTGGCGTAACATAGATAATAAATAAATAGGAGTCAATATCATTCCAACTGCCATTACAAAAGTAATTAGTATTTTGGGCATTAAAAGATATTTATGGCCGTTAATTATTCCAAAAAAGACTATTAATTCCGCAACAAAACCACTCATGCCCGGTAATGCAAGGGAAGCTAATGATAAAATACTGAACATCGTGAATATTTTTGGCATTAGGGTAGCCATTCCGCCCATTTCGTCAAGATAAACAAGATGTATTCTATCATAACTCGTCCCCGCCAAGAAAAAAAGTGCAGCGCCAATAAATCCATGTGATATTATTTGTAAAACAGCGCCGTTGAGTCCCATATCACTTATAGAGTAAATCCCTATAATTATGAAACCCATATGAGATACAGAGGAATAGGCTATTCTCTTTTTTAAATTTCGTTGACCAGAAGATGTTAAAGCTGCATAGATTATTTGTATTGCGCCTACTATTACCAACCAGGGCGAAAATAAAGAATGGGCGTGCGGTAATAATTCCATATTGATTCGAATCAATCCATATGCTCCCATTTTTAATAAGATTCCAGCTAGGAGCATACAAGTACTATAATGTGCTTCTCCGTGGGTGTCTGGTAACCATGTATGGAAAGGTATAATCGGTGATTTGACAGCAAAAGCAACAAGAAACCCAATATAGAATAGTATTTCTAGGCTCACAGGATATGATTGATTGGCTGATTTTTCAAAATGGAATGTTGGTTCATTGAACGTATATAAAGCGATACCCAAGGCTCCCATTAATAAAAAAATGGAACTGCCCGCAGTATACAAAATAAATTTTGTAGCTGAATACAAACGTTTCTTTCCTCCCCACATGGATAGAAGTAGATAAACGGGAATTAATTCTAACTCCCACATAATGAAAAAAAGTAAAAGATCTTGAGAAGAAAATAATCCTACTTGGCCACTATACATCCCTAACATCAGAAAATGAAATAATCGGGAATCCCGAGTAATTGGCCGAGCCGCTAAAGTAGCTAAAGTCGTGATAAATCCTGTCAATAAAATGGGTCCTATCGAGAGTCCATCTATTCCCAATCGCCAATCAAAATCTAAAAAATCGATCCACTTAGAATCCTCCGCTAATTGAATTAATGGATCGTCCAATTGGAAATAATAAGAGAAAGCATAGGTCATTAAAAGAAGTTCTAATATACAGATAGAAATAGTATACCATCTAATTATCTTATTTCCTTTATGAGGGAAAAAGAAAATTAAGCAACCCGCAGATATTGGTAAAACGACAAATGTTGTTGACCAAGGAAAATAATTCGTGGTAAAGACAAGATACACTTGGGCCACAAAAACCCGTGCCTAATATTTTGTTTTCAAGCACGGGTTTTTGTCGGTAAACAAAAAATCAAATGGGTTCAAGTGGCTTTTTATGGATTTTATGGAAAGGATCAATAAGCTAGACCCATGCTTCGAGTTGTTTCATGCCATAAATAAACTCGTACACTCAGGAAATCCGTTGGGCAGGCGGATTCACATCTCTTACAACCGACACAATCTTCTGTTCTTGGCGCGGAAGCTATTTGTTTAGCTTTACATCCGTCCCAAGGTATCATTTCTAATACATCCGTGGGGCAGGCACGAACACATTGAGTGCACCCTATACATGTATTATAAATTTTGACTGAGTGTGACATTGGATCTATTAATTTTTAATTTTGTTAATGTCATAAAATTTCAACCTAGTAAATTCCTAAATTTGTCATATATTTAGACACCAGATGAATCAAGGATTTGCCAAAATTTTTCTATTCAATATTGCATTCCGCATCGATTCATAAGATAAAGCCAAGATACTTTAATTTTTTCTATTTTCACAAATAGGATCAGATACATTATCTATCGTAGATACGAATTCAAATGAATGAATATGAACATTCTATTTTATATTCTCAATATTACTTATTCAACAAATTGGATTGATTAATACGAATTGATTTTTGATTACGATAAATTGACGAAACGATAGCCGGTCCAATAGCTGCTTCAGCGGCTGCGATAGATATAACAAAAATTGCAAAAATATTTCCTTTTAATTGGCGACTATCAAAAAAATCAGAAAATATTACGAAATTCATATTAACAGCATTTAGGATAAGTTCAAGACACATAAGGGCTCTAACCATATTTCGACTCGTAATCAATCCATAGATACCGATAGAAAATAAATAGGCACTGAAAACAAGTACATGTTCGAGCATCATAGACCAACTCCTTAATAAATTTCGATTTATTTGAATATAAACAATGAATAGAAATTCAAGATTAATAGATTGGATTAACTACAATTAAGAATATTACAAGTACAGAGCAAAGACCTATATTAGTAATAGGTCGAATAAAATAAAAGGAATTTTATTATGAATAATCTTCAAATCGAATTGGCGAAAAATATATGTGAGAATCTAGAGAGCAAAATTTGTATTGTGGTTACTCATTTTACAGATTTATGACTGACGAGCCACAGTAATCGCACCTATCAAAGCAATTAAAAGAATTATTGAAATGAGTTCAAACGGAAGAAAAAAATCTGTTGATAAATGAATTCCAATTTGTTGGCCGTTACTTATTAAATCTTGTTCAAGAATCTGATTTTCTCTTGTAGTCCAAATAATCCCGTACCATGTCGTATCTGAAATAAAAGTAATTAAAAAAACAAAAATACTTGTAGAAACTAGGGAGGTGACCCCATTTCCAACAGCCCAAAGATTAGAACCTTTTGAATACTCTGGGCCATTCATGAACATTACAGTAAATAGAATTAAAACATTTATAGCTCCTACATAAATAAGGAGCTGCGCAGCAGCTACAAAATGAGAATTTGATAAAATATAAAATAAGGATATACAAACAAGAACGAATCCCAAAGAAAAGGCAGAATAAATTGGATTAGTGAGTAATACCACTCCTAGACCTCCGAATATCAGACCTAATCCCAGAAAGACTAAAATAAAATCATGTATTGGTCCAGATAAACCCATTGTGCGTAAACTACAAGATAAAAAACTTTAATTATTTTTTCATGACCTTATTGACCCTGACCAGCAAAAAAGACTATTTAAAATGCTAATAGGTTTCTAATTGAATTCCACCCTAAGGGGTGGAACTTACTGTGGATAGAGCTATTGGACTAATTGCGCTCTTTCTCGAACAGGTAAAGACTCCAATTTTGATTTGAAAATAATTATGGATAGAATTATAACTCATACAATTCTAACTCTATTATTTATATATATGGAAATTCAAAATATAGAAATAGAAATTTTAATGTAGTAATTCAAAATTTCTATTTCTTTAATTAATCTTTAATCCTTAATCAAAAGTAATTTATTCATTTTTTTGAGGTGAATTAAAAATAGTTCGAATTGTATAATCTTCACTTGCCGACATTGGTAAACGACCTAAAGCGATTTGATTATAATTCAATTCATGACGACTATAAGTAGAAAGCTCATATTCTTCAGTCATTGATAAACAATTTGTTGGGCAATACTCAACGCAGTTTCCACAAAATATACAGATTCCAAAATCAATACTGTAATTAAACAACCGTTTTTTTCGAATGTCAGTTTCCAATTTCCAATCAACAACAGGTAGATCTATAGGACATACGCGAACACATACTTCACAAGCAATACATTTATCAAATTCGAAATGGATTCGACCGCGGAAGCGCTCGGATGTGATTAATTTTTCATAAGGATATTGAATAGTTACCGGTAAACGATTTGCGTGAGATAAGGTAATCATGAAACTTTGACCAATGTATCTTGCAGCTCGTATGGTTTGTTGACCATAATTAATGAACCCAATTACCATGGGGAACATATTGTGAATTTTTATGAAGAATTTTTTATTTGTTTTTTTATCTTGTTTGAGATAAGTTATCAATATAAATATCACTAAATATCACTTTTTTTTTTATAGTGAAATTAGTTGAAAAGAGGTTGTTAATAATAGATTACCAAGAGAAATGGGTAAAAGAAATTTCCACCCAAGATTTAATAGTTGGTCCATTCTTAGTCTAGGTAAAGTCCATCTTGTTGTGATAGGAATGAATAAGAACAAATACGTTTTAACCAATGTAATAAAAATACCTATTGTTATTGTAAACACTTCACTTATTTTTTTTATTTCAAAAAATTCTGGAACGAATATATACGAAATAGAGATATTCCAACCGCCTAAGTAAAGAACTGTTACAAATAAGGAAGAAACTAATAGGTTTAGATAGGAAGCAAGATAAAATAAACCAAATTTTATACCCGAATATTCAGTTTGATAACCCGCTACTAATTCTTCTTCTGCTTCTGGTAAATCAAAAGGTAATCTCTCACATTCTGCTAGGGAAGAAATAAAAAAAATGATAAACCCTGCAGGTTGTCTCCAAAGATTCCACCCCCAAAAACTATATTTTGATTGTGCCTCAACTATATCAACTGTACTTAAACTGTTAGATAATCATAGTCGATGATAACATCACTGTTACCATCGCTATTCCAGAACCGTACGTGAGATTTTCACCTCATACGGCTCCTCGAAGGTCATAAATAAATGTAAGGGCTCGATGATATTATTTATCTCTACATATTTGTATCTATTTGTAGTAGAAATAAAATGAAAATCTATGAAACATTCCCAAATTCAACCAATCCAATTCTGTCTGTTAGAAGACTAAATAAAGTACTTTGGAATCAATCTTATCCTTTAAAATTTTTTTTTTAGCAATAACGGAAACTCTTTCATAAAATACTCGTCTCGTTGCAGAGCAGAAATGTCAATATATATTGACACTTTTAGTTTTCAATTACGAAAAATAATTAGACATTCTATTAGTTTAGTTCATGAATTATGATATAAATTCGATTTCTACGAATGGAAGTAGATATAAGAAAATAAAAGAATAAAAAATTTCTTTTTTTTGTTTCTATTCTTCTTTCTCAAAAAAAAAAGAAAGGATTCTTTCGTTTTTGATAGTTATTTCTTTAATCATGCGGTAGGAGCATACTCTGAATCGGAATCTTGAGAAGTACTGCTTTAGCATTTCTACTAATTGAAAGTCCCAATTAATATTCTTTATATTCTTATTTTATATTCTTATGAAGAAATACCCTATTGGACAATTTCAAAAATCTCTATTACTAATCCTTTGTGTATCTTGGTATTCCTAACCACGCACTTATTTTTGTTCGACTGTTCGTTTGCATTATGGTAATACTTATAAATCATAGTCAAAACTCAATAGAGCCGGTTTTTTTGAACCCGCTTCAAGCCAGGATGACTAATCAACCAATCTTGGGGCAAATGGTCTCATTTTCTTATGTTTCTTTTTGTATTATTCTTGTACATCAGAAATGAGTCTCAATTTTTTTTTTACTGCAAATTTCAAAGCTGTTTTATTTCACTCATATAGCTATCCAATTTCGTTCATCAATTCAAATGATGAATAAAAAATCAGAGGATATTCCTTCAAAGGATTTCTCTTCTTTATTCCTAAAAAAAAGAAAAGGAATAGCAAAAATTTTTTAACGAATCGCACGTAGAGATATGGATAATATACAGAGAGTCAATGGTATTTCATAACTAATGGATTGAGCGGCAGCTCGCAGACCACCTAAAAAGGAATATTTATTATTTGATCCATATCCCGACATAAGAAGCCCAAGGGGAGCAGTACTTGAAATGGCAATCCATAAAAAAATACCGATATTTAGATCTGCTAAAACAAGGTGATAACTAAAGGGAATTACTGAATAACTTAATAAAGTTGATATGACTGCTACGGCCGGTCCGAGACTGAACAAATGAGTATCCCCTCTAGATGGAAAAAGATTTTCTTTGAAAAGTAGTTTTGTTCCATCCGCTAGAGCTTGAAGAACTCCTAAAGGTCCAGCATATTCAGGTCCAATACGTTGTTGTATCCCTGCAGATATTTCTCTTTCTAACCACACAATTACTAGTAAACCTATCGTTATTGCTAATACAAGAGTCAAAATAGGGCCAAGTACCCACACAATTTCATAAGCCTCCTTTAAGGCTTCCAATTTTGAAAAAGAATTTATAGCTTGTACTTTTGTTGTATCAATTATCATTTCAACGATCAACTTCTCCCATAATGATATCTATGCTACCTAATATTGTCATAATATCAGCCAATTTCATTCTTTTAACTAATTGAGGAAGGATCTGCAAATTGATAAAACCCGGTGGACGAATTTTCCATCTCCAAGGAAACCCAGTCTGATCCCCTATCAAAAAAATTCCCAATTCTCCCTTTGGTGCTTCTACTCTTACATAAAGTTCCTGTTTGGTCAATTCAAAAGTGGGAGACACTTTTTTACTAATGAATCGGTATTCAAAATCGTTCCATTCTGGATCACTTTTTTTATAAAAATTCAAACGTCTGGTTTCTAAATTTTCGTGGTCCCCTCCGGGAATTCCTTCCAAAGCTTGTTGAATAATTTTTATGGATTCAGTCATTTCACCAATTCGGACCAAATAACGGGATAATGAATCCCCTTCTTTTTGCCATTGTACTTCCCAATCAAATTCATCATAAGACTCATAATGATCAATTTTACGAAGATCCCATCGTATTCTAGAAGCTCGTAACATTGGTCCCGACAACCCCCAGTTTATTGCTTCGTCTGTACTAATAATACCTACTCCTTCAATTCGTTTTAAAAAAATAGGATTTCGCGTAATAAGTTTTTGATATTCAGTAACTGCTGTTAAAAAATAATTACAAAAATCTAAACATTTATCTATCCAACCATAAGGGAGATCCGCTGCTACTCCTCCGATACGAAAATAATTATGCATCATTCTCATACCTGTAGCTGCTTCAAATAAATCATATATTAACTCTCTTTCTCTAAAAATATAGAAAAAAGGAGTTTGTGCACCAATATCCGCCATAAAAGGGCCAAGCCATAATAGATGAGAAGCTATACGACTCAACTCTAAGATAATTACTCTGAGATAGCTGGCTCTTTTAGGTACTTGAATATTTCCAATATATTCTGCCCCATTTACTGTTATTGCTTCTGCGAACATCGTAGCTAAGTAATCCCAACGCGTTACATAAGGCAAATATTGTATAATTGTTCGATTTTCCGCAATTTTTTCCATTCCTCTGTGTAAATAACCTAATATTGGCTCACAGTCAATAACATGTTCACCGTCTAGAGTAAGGATGAGTCGAAGAACACCATGCATTGATGGATGATGGGGGCCCATATTCACTATCATGAAATCTTTTCTTTTAGTTGGTACATTCATAGTTATTTCCTCGATTCATTCTTCTATGAATTAAAGAAGACGAAAAGAAATTCATCAAAATTCAAGAACGAATAAATCAAATAATTTAATTAAAAATTATTGCCTTTTTGACTCCCGAATATCCAACTTACTAATTAATCTTTGATAACGTAATACGTTTTTCTTTTCCAAATAAGATAGTAGTCGTCGACGTTTTTCTAGAATTTTGCGCAAACCTCTTTGAGATGAATAGTCTTTTTTATGCAATTCAAAATGTGGAACAAGCGCTCGTATCTTTTTAGTAAAACTAATTATTTGAAATTCGACGGATCCTGTGTTTTTCTTTTTTTTTTTTGAAATGATGAGTGAATTTTTTTTTACCTTTTTTTTTACCATAAAACGAAATCCCCCTCCTATTGCCCATTTTTAAAATTTTTAAAATGGTTTTATTAATTAGGAAAAATAACAAAAAATAGAATAAGAATAATTTATTGAAAAAATAGAATAAGAATAATTTATAATTTATTGAATGTCAATTCATTTTTTTCAATTTAATATTTTATTAATTTTTAATTTTAACTCTTTCTTTTAATTTTAACTCTTTCTTTTAATTTTAACTCTTTCTAATATTTTTATTATTCAATTTTTTTTTTATTTTTTTAGTTGGCTAGAAATAGAAAAGGATAGTATATCTTTTCTCTTTCAAAAGAGAAAATTGGGTATCTCAAAGTAAATTCCATGGTTTCCTTTCTAGTTTCTAGATAGAATTGATAGGCAATCGAATTCCAGGTATCAGAATAGAATATAGAATGGAAAACAAGGAATGTGT